AAGGAGTCTTTATGTCGCGTTACCGGGGACCTCGTTTCAAAAAAATACGCCGCCTGGGAGCTTTACCGGGACTAACTAATAAAAGGCCTAGAGCCGGAAGTGATCTTAGAAACCAATCACGTTCCGGTAAAAAATCTCAATATCGTATTCGTCTAGAAGAAAAACAAAAGTTGCGTTTTCATTATGGTCTTACAGAACGACAATTACTTAAATATGTTCGTATCGCCGGTAAAGCCAAGGGGTCAACAGGTCAGGTTTTACTCCAATTACTTGAAATGCGCTTGGATAACATCCTTTTTCGATTGGGTATGGCTCCGACTATTCCTGGAGCCCGTCAATTAGTTAACCATAGACATATTTTAGTCAATGGTCGTATAGTAGATATACCAAGTTATCGCTGCAAACCCCGAGATATTATTACGGCGAGGGATGAACAAAACTCTAGAGCTCTGATTCAAAATTCTTTCGATTCATCCTCTCAGGACGAAATGCCAAAACATTTGACTCTTCAACCATTCCAATATAAAGGATTAGTCAATCAAATAATAGATAGTAAATGGGTCGGTTTGAAAATAAATGAATTGCTAGTCGTAGAATATTATTCGCGCCAGACCTAAACCTAACGAAAATAAAAAAAATCACAAGGTTTCGGACAATTTTGATCCCTTTCGTCGAAGTAAATTAACCTAAGGTTAAGATAAATAAGGGTTTGATTCGGATTTTTCTCCCATTTAGGTATCATAGAACGAGAGGTAGGTTTTCATTCCTTGTCTACTCTTTTCCTTTCAGTATTTTCCATGCCACAGCAATTAGGAATAAAAATTTTATATCAAAGAAAGGTCTAACTGTTGTGTTGGAATATAAATATAATTTTATATAGTGCTAGTTTACTCTTTTGGTTAGTAAGATCAGTGAATTAGATGAAGGTACGGAAAGAGAGGGATTCGAACCCTCGGTAAACAAAAGCCTACATAGCAGTTCCAATGCTACGCCTTCAACCACTCGGCCATCTCTCCTACATAATGATTATGACCCAAAAACCGAGTGAATAGCGAGCCGGTACTAGTAGATTTTTGGATAGGAACGACCAATCAATTCAAATTCTAACTATAAAAATAGATAAATTTTCATCAAAGTCAAAGAAATATCTTTCTTTTGAGGTTATGCGGATAAATAGAAAAAAACTGTTAGAAAGATTCTATTCATGTTTGCAAAACCAAACCAGCCTTCGCCTCTTTTTCTGTTATTTTATAACGGTACCGGAGGCAATCACTAAATTATAACGAATCAGCTGATTCATAGGTCTATTTTTGCACTTCGGTTAATGGATCTCTTTAGATCACGATTCTATTTAGACTATGATTCCATCTCTTAAGAATTCTCAAATTCCTTTCCTTTCCAGTCCAGTTTTATAGTTCTCTCTCAACAACAAACCCTACCCTGCAGATCTATTACAAATATTCAGAAAAATTATATATAAATAGTTGATTGTATAGTGTATACCTCCTATGCATACAAAATAAAACAGGCGGGTTTTTTCATCGTAGAATGGTTATTCGATCCTTTTTTTTCTTCTTTGGATTGGATGAGAATTCAATAAAAAATTTTTCGTTATTATAATCTGTAACTTAAATGAAATTGAATACTTTCTTTTGTTGGTATACTACCCCATTTACATTAGGATGAAATCGAAGCGTACTCCAATATTTATTTCTTTGTTTTTTTTTTGATTCCTGTCAAAAAAGAACAATTTGAATAAATATAAATACAGGTCCCATATCTTTTTTCTTAATGAATCCGTTTTTATGTTATTTCGTACTGTACAATTCTTTTATTTGTGGGATCGGTTTACCACTAGAGGTAATGAGAATAATTATAGAATGGATTGCTACCTATGCCTAGATCGCGGATAAATGGAAATTTTATTGATAAGACCTTTTCAATTATAGCCAATATCTTATTACGAATAATTCCGACAACTTCAGGAGAAAAAGAGGCATTTACCTATTACAGAGATGGTGCGATTTGATTCTTTTTTTTATTGCTCTCAATCTTACGAGAAAGACACATGATTTGGGATCGGGATAGAAATAAAAATTTTGAAAAAAAAATCTACGCTTGTTGGAGGTAAAGTTTGGAAATAGAACAACTCCTTCTGTCGTGTATCCTCCATTAATGTAACCTCGGATGCTATGGTTTAATTGTCGACTCTAGTATTGAGCGAAAGGCTACACCTATAGGTTCTGTATTTACAGGTCAATCCTACTCCACCAGTACCAATAGGCCACATAGGGGAAGAAGCACTACACCTAGGAATCAACAACACAAAAACTTTGTTATAAATTATCCCGATCCTGATAAGGATCGGAACTAACAAGAATGGTCGGGACAACAAACATCCATCTCGTTTGTATTTTGGATACCTGTATAACCATCGAAGGCTGTTGAAGTGACTAATTCCTGGAAATTCTAAGGCGTTTAGAACAAATAAATTGTTGGA